ATATTTCTTACCGGGAACAGGACCTATTACAAGAATATTTTTTTGATTGGGACGATAATTCTGAAAAGACAAATTTCCTAACTTTTCTTTCAATTCAGGAGAAATACGATCGGTGGGAGCTAATTGAAATCCTTCGGGTAAAATAAGAACAGCACCCACATTCAAACCACCTTTTTTACCATTAGCAAGAACTTGTTTCAATTGTATATCATAAGGAATTCGAATAATGGCTTCAAACACGGTATCAGGAAGCACAGCTTGCGGAACTTCAATTTCCACGGGCTTATTAGCTAAATGGCAATTAGCACAGACAATTCGTCCAGTTGTTTCTCGCGGGTTTTCATAACCTTGTTGTGCAAAAATAGGATATGCATTTGAAATAGATACCCGAGTTATTACATATATCATGATTGATACAAAAATACAAATGGATGAAGTCATTTGTTTCTTTACCCGAGAAAAAGGATTTCTATTTTGCATGTCCAATCATAGATCCTAGAATTTCTACAATAAATTCAATAGGTAACTAGTCTAGTTCCCTATACACAAGTTTGTTGTTATTGTACTGGAATAGTTTTGCTAGAATTTAGGATTAATATCTTTAACAGATCCAAATAGAAAAAATTCAGTAAGATTGAAAATGCTTTTGAATCTAAAGAAAGAAATTTGCTGTCTGATTGAATTGATATAACAATATCAAATTCGTTCTTCATTTCTTCATTGAATGATAAGTTATTACAAGTGAAGGAGATACACGATTTAAATAATAAAAGATAAAATATTTCAAAATTACATCTAAAAAGGTTGGAATAAGAGAAGCCAAAAGAGATGAAATTGGACCCCTATAAATCAAATCGATTAGAAGTTTCCAGCCACGAGTTGAGTGATATCCCACTCCTAATTCAGTAACGAAAAGAATTAAAAGAGCTTTTTTTGTATCACTTAAGTTATATAGGAATTCCTGACCCCAAGAGTTAAGAATAATAAGTTCCTCATTACTCAGAATCAAATAACTACTTAGAGTAGTGAAATAAATTATACTTGTTGAAAAATGTAAAAGGATATCAAGATTATATTTATTGTGTGTTTTAACTAATTGTATTGTTTCCTGATGGATTCCTATAGGAAGTTTTTGTATATATGTCTTCGGGCATTCTTTTAGCATTTCGTCTAATAGAAGGAGTTCTTCGGATTCAATGAATTTTTCTAAAAAATGTTTCTCTGGAATAAAATTCCAGAGAGTTTCGAATTGATTGGTATTCCACCAATAAGTAGTCAAAAGTTCTAAACATTTATGAAACGAAAGAGAAACTAACCAGGGCAAACATGCTATAGATATAGCATATGATAAAGAAAACAATCTTTTTTTTTTTTTCTTCATTTTTTACTTATAGATTAATAGATTAATTTCTTTTGTATGTAGATAGTTAATCAACCTCCTTCATTCATTGATTCTATTTCTTTGAAGTATGCGTTTTTGAAATATTAAATATTCTTTTTTTTTTTTAGTAATTGAGTTCTTAGATTCTTAGATCTCGTTTGTTTGTATCGTTTAGATGAATACTCGAAAACCTATTCAAAATAACTTAGATTTCGAAACAAAAACCTTCCTCGTATTCATTCATCATTTTGACCGGATTAATTTATGATTTTGAAATGCCTCAGAGTATAACCACAACTCTTACAAAAAAAGAGAGAGATTAATTCTAAATCTTGCACCTAAAAAAACAAGAGGTATTTAAAAAAAAAAAGAGGTATTTTTGAATATGATAGGGGTATTTTTGAATAGGAAAGTGAAAGTCATGTTCTCGCTCAATTATAGATAATAGAATTTCTACAATAAATTCAATAGGTAACTAGTCTAGTTCCCTATATACAAGTTTGTTGTTATTGTACTGGAATAGTTTTGCTAGAATATAGGATTAATACCTTTAACAGATCCAAATAGAAAAAATTCAGTAAGATTGAAAATGCTTTTGAATCTAGAGAAAGAAATTTGCTGTCTGATTGAATTGATATAACAATATCAAATTCGTTCTTCATTTCTTCATTGATTCTATTTCTTTGAAGTATGTGTTTTTGAAATATTAAATATTCTTTTTTTTTTTTTAGTAATTGAGTTCTTAGATTCTTAGATCTCGTTTGTTTGTATCGTTTAGATGAATACTCGAAAACCTATTCAAAATAACTTGGATTTCGAAACAAAATCCTTCCTCGTATTCATTCATCATTTTGACCGGATTAATTTATGATTTTGAAATGCCTCAGAGTATAGCCACAACTCTTACAAAAAAAGAGAGGGATTAATTCTAAATCTTGTACCTAAAAAAACAAGAGGTATTTTTGATTATGAAAGTCATGTTTGGATAAATCTCCACTGAATTAGTTTATTAGTTTAGTTATACTTTTTGCTAGTAGAAATTTTAAGAATGGAGCTACATAGATAGAAATACAAAATCTCTTTGCCATATCAAAAAAGAATATACCAAAATTTTTAGTTTTTTCGGAATTTTTTCTTAAATTAGAATATATTTATATAATTCATTCTAGTTCTTTCATATACATTTTTTTGTTTTATTCTATGTGAATTGGCAAAACAGGGGAAGAAAAAATAGAATAATCAAATATGTTTTGTTCAAATGAACATTCCGAGAAAATTGCGATTTTATTTTATTGAAAATGAAATTCACAAATCCCCCTGATAAAACTTGAAGTTTCTTCTTTAATTTCATTTATTTTCAAATACTTCAATTGGTACACACAAGAAGTAGGCCAACTCAGCAGCTTTTTGTTCAATCTTACCCAGAGTCAAAAAATTCTCATCGGTATGAGTTAAGGGAATGGATCCTTGACCCCTTATTTCCATATAAAGTACACGACGAGGATAAATACCCTCTTTATCCTGAATTCTGATTGATTGAATATCTTTCATAAGGAAACGAAGGAAGATACGACGATTTATTCCAGGAAAGCCCCAACGAAAAACACACACTATTCCTTCTTTTTTATCAAATTGGTTATAACCACTACCCACATTCCACAAAATTGTGCACCATAAATAGGAACTTATGAATAAACCTGCGATTCCATAGAAAGACATTATGAGCCCTTGTGGAAAAAAAGGGATTTGTTCAGAAGAAAATACAGATATGATATTTCTACCAAGATAACCGGAAATTCCAACCACTAGGAATCCTACTGAACCTAAAAAAAGTATAAAAGACCAGAAAAAATTACTTATTTTTCGAGATCCCTTTAGAAGTTCTATCCATATATATTTTGATTGCCAATTCATATTATACTAGATAAAGTTGCATTTGATTGGAATTGAGAGAATAATCTAAATGAAATTGACTTTCTTTTTCTTGATCCTCAAGTAACTTTCATCAACCACTTAGAATAATTGATTTGATATTAGCACTATTCGAAAATTACCAATTACTCTACATATTTAGAATAATTGGTAGTTTTTTTGATTACATATTCAAAATTTTCGTTGATTCACTTTAAGCTAACTAGACTCTGTAGATCTTGGATCTATACAATATTGTTTTTTTGCACATAAAGAAATAAAGAAGCAATTGCAATTGCTGGAAATACAAGGCCCACAAAAGGTACAAAAATAGAAGGTAAATTAAGATTTGTCATAGAATGGGCGCCTCGATTTTCATTTCATATTCATATATATCCATATTTCAATTTCTTGCTTTTTTTTTCTTTAGACGATAACACCTATTCAATTTATTTTTTTATTTCAGGGGTTTCATCTTTGGTCTTGGTTTCATAGTCACTATTTACCCTTTTTTATTTTTTGAACCTTGGCTTTTTTGCTTTGATTCCAATCCGCATTTTTTCTCTTTCTCTTTGTCTTTTATTTTCGAATTCAAAATAACTTCAAAAACTTATTTTTTTTTTTAGAATCGCAAAAGAATTAAGGAATGTCCTATTCCCTGTATCAATGAGGCTATAATTTCTTTTTGGTTTTGAATTACCTGCTTAGATTTAGTAGTTAGAGTATTGCTTTCATACGGCGGGAGTCATTAGTTCAAGTCCAATAGTAAGTAGAACTTATTAGATATCAGAGTGAAGCCAATGGTATCTAATAAGTTTTTCTACTCATCATTTTTTTCTTTTTATCCGATGAATTGTCTTCTATTAGTTAGAGAATTTTGTACATATGAATTCGAATACTATACTATATTTGTATATATATATTTATTGTTCAAAGATTACGTCTTGATCATATTTATTATTACTTATTGAAAGACATTAGTACTTATTTGTAATTTTCGTATCCTTAGAGGATTCAGGGGGTTCCTTTGCTTGTTTATTATCCTAGTCTGGGAATCAGGAGTTTTTACTTGGGAAACTTGATAAAAAATCCTTACTTTTTTGGAATCATAATCACTAATTTTGATAATTACTCTATCTTCCAGTATTACACGTATACAATTATGACACATATAACCATAGAACGATTTGTTTGATTATTATGATTCAAATAAACAAATACAAATGTAGAATATGAATATCTTTTATTGGTTCCAGAATCTTTTTTTCCTAAAATGAGTGGAACTCATATTTTTTTATTATAAATATACTATGTTTATCTAAGTTTAACAAATATAGGAAAGAGAAAAAAAGTGGACTGTCAATATTTATACAAGTTAATCCATTTGTGATACATTAATAAAAAAAAAAAGGAATTCAAGATGTAGATCTACTGAGTTAAGCAAAAAGGGCCAAATTCTAGGAATTTGGATTCTTTTCGTTAGGTTCAAATCTGACGAGAATAATACTCTATGACTAAGGACTCTTTTATTCTCAAACCGACGTCTTCCCTATCTATTATTTGCTTTACGTGTCCTTCAAATTTTTTTGAGACAATACACAAATGCTTTGGAAATTTCCTCAAATATATTGTTTTTTTTTTTTTTTTTCGAGATTTGAAAATCAGATTTTTTGATCTTTGGTTATTCTTCGGAGTAATAATGTCTCCGGGTTTGCACCGATAACTTGGTATATCGACTATACGACCATTAACTAAAATATGTCTATGATTCACTAATTGTCTGGCTGCAGGAATGGTAAAAGCCATATTTAATCGAAAAAGTATGTTATCCAAACGCATCTCAAGTAGTTGTAGTAAAACTTGACCTGTTGACCCTTTGCTTTTTCCAGCGATATGCATATATCTAACTAATTGTCGTTCTGTCAAACCATAATGAAAACGCAATTTCTGTTTTTCTTGTAAACGAATAAGATATTCTTTCGATCTTGTCCTATAGCGAAGCTTTTTTTTTTTAGGATCTTTTCTTTTTCTATATTTAAAGTATTTTTGAAGTAGTCCTGGTAATTCTCCTAGACGGTATACCTTTTTAATACGGGGTCCTCGATAACGAGACATAAAGATTTCTCCTTTTTTATTTTCTTTTTTATTAAAAATGGATTTGACACGATAAATAAAAATTAAAGCTGAACTCAAAGATAAACAAAGTAAAATGGGCTTATTAAAGTACTAAAAAAATGAATTGTATCACTATATGGATTTTTTGTATATATATATATATTTGGGGTTTTATTTTTATATAGTTTTATAGAAAGTTGATGTTCTTTTGATGATTTTTTCTTTAAAGATATAATTCAATTCCTCTAAGCCATTTTTTCTTAAAAATTACAAGTTAACGCAACAGTAATCTAGCTTTTTTTTTTTTTTATTTGCATAAAGGGATATATTAGTAATTATAGAAAAATTCATAGAAAAAGCCGACTATCGGAGTCGAACCGATGACCATCGCATTACAAATGCGATGCTCTAACCTCTGAGCTAAGCGGGCTCACATAATAGAAATAATCTATATAAATTTAGGAAAATTGCGAATATTAAGTTATGAATTTAGCTATTCATTTCATATGAACTAAATCATATAATTCATTCATCGTTTTATAATTCTTGAATTTACTTAAGAAATTTTTAAGAAGAATAAATCTATAATTATAGTTTATTCACAATGATATATCTAAATATGATTAAACCCAATTTGAAAAAAAAAAATTTTCTTTTTTTTTTTTTACGCAAGCAGACTTCCTTAAAATGAAAATTAAAAAAATTCAAATTTCATTTCTTAAAGGTTAGGTCAATTAAGATACATTCTAAATAAATAACATATGAGTTAATTATTTCATTTATATATTGTATTGTAATCAGTACAGATATATATTTTCTTATTGAATCCATTATTCCGTGAATTCCTCAAATGAGACTCATCAAAATGAAAAATCAAATACTACTCCAAACCAATTCAAACGATGAAATTTACGAGTTTTTGGCTCCTGAATATCCAACTGATCAATCAATCCCTTATTTGAAATTTGATAAAGAGTCCCTGAAAATACCATTTTCACCTTATTTTTTGCATATTTTTTGAAATATAGAAATCAAAAGTTGGATGGTCTCTTTCGGGTAAAAAACAAACATTAAAAAAACAATATAAAAAGGTACAGTGATCGGGCCATAATATGTTCACATTAAAAGAACAATATAAAAAGATACAGTGATTGGTCGATAATATGTGACAGAAAGCCAAAATAGTTTTTGAAAAAACTACTTATCAAAAAAAAAAAAAAAAGATGAATGATACAATTTGTCTACATATGAAATAATCTCTACAGAAAAAGCAAATTCGGTTTGACTTGGATATATTTTTTGTATTATTTGATTTGTAAATATTTGAAATTTTTTTTTATTTCCATTCTTTGAAAAAGATGATATTTGTTTGCTTTGATCTATTTCTTTATTTCCCTATGAGTTGTATGCTTTTTACAATAGCGACAAAATTTTCTCAATTCTAATTCACTGGTTGTATTGTAGCGATTCTTTTGAGTAGTATATCTAGAAATGCCTGAGGATTCTTTATTGACATTTTTCCGGACACAACTAGTACATTCTAAAATAATGCTAACTCTGACATCTTTCCCTTTAGCCATGAAGTTCCTTTCAATTGATATTTTTGGATAGACTTTAGTCTTCTATTTTCAGTTCTAACCGAAGAAGAATATAAAAATCAATAGAAATTATTAATTAGCAATTACATTTCGAAAGATTTGATTGTAATTATCTAATTAATAGAATATGAATAGAGTAGTAATACTGAAGTAATGTATTCTTTCAATTAAATAATATAAAATAAAAATGCAGTAATATAAATTCTTTCTAACTATTTATTATTTTGATTCTAAATCCTCCTGTATATCTATGACAATACCTTCTTTCTAAAAATTCCATAATACAATTTTTTTCTAACTATCAATTATTTCGATTATAAATACTCATTCATATCTATGGCGATACCTTCTTTTTATATTATGATTTTGTGAAGTTTCACCTAAACTGGATATCTATTTAAATGGAATTTCTTTTTTCAAAAATGCAATCTTGAATTCACTTAATTTTCAATGAGCTTCAATCAATTTTTTCTTTCTTTCTTTATCCTTCCTATCTAAAGATTTGAAAAAAAAAAAGAGGTAAAATCTAAATCTCGTCACGTGGAGTTTGATTTATTCATTTCTTCCCATATCAAAAAAACTATAATTAAAAAAAGGGAAATGACAAAGCATCTGGGAATAAACGATTAATTTCTATCAATAGACCCGCTAAAGACCCAAACCATAGAGTGCTTATCACAGGTGCCACAGAGAGATATGTTTTTATATCTCGCATTGTAAATCCTCCTTCTTTCAATTTGATTTTAATACATAAACTCTATTATAATACATATATAGTCAGATGCTTTAGTTAAAGATCTTTTGTATTTCTTTTTACTTACATTTTAGGCTGAATTCCTTCCTATCAAAATAGATATGTACAATGAAACCATAGATACTAATTTCCTATCTATCCCATCTAAGGATGAATTCCTTTTTCTGAGGACTATCCTTCAATATGAATTCTTGATTTATACTTTGGCTTGGATTTTAAATGTATATCAATTTTTTATTATATAAAACTAGAGAGAAGAAATGATAAGAATGTTTTATATAGATAGAGGAAACAATGACAGTATGGAAAAGAAGAAAGGAATTTTGTACAATAACATTGTACAACAATTTGGAAAAGGGATGTAGCGCAGCTTGGTAGCGCGTTTGTTTTGGGTACAAAATGTCACGGGTTCAAATCCTGTCATCCCTACCGATTATTTATCCTATGGTACGTAGGATGCATTGAGGTGGATATACTATATATATGCAAATATATAGGAGATATGTTAGGGTAGGGAAAATGATCTTTTTTATTTTACAAGCGCTCTTAGTTCAGTTCGGTAGAACGCGGGTCTCCAAAACCCGATGTCGTAGGTTCAAATCCTACAGAGCGTGATTACTTCTATCTTATTTTCAATTAGAATCAAATAACTTAACAAAATGAAGTGGAATTTCAACTGGAATTTGACCTCCTGTAGGAAGAAGGTCAATGAAAAAAGAAAAATTATTCAATCAAAGGTCCAACTGATCACTACGTCGATATTGTAAATATGCAGTCACAAATAATCCTGCCAAAGTTATAGGAATTAGTCCTAAGACAATTCCAAATAAAAAAACTTCAATCATTTTGGTTTGGAAAAAAAAAGAGGTAAGATCTATCCCTCAATATTAATCTGAATTATTCATGAATCTCAATGACCAAAAAAAGAATTGATAATCATTGTGAAAATAAAGAATACTACCCGGAATCTATGAGAAAGATTTTTCAAAATTATTCATTCAATTCAAATAAGTCTTATCTTTTTCAAAATAAAAAATAGAATGAGGGTTATAGTAAAAGCAGCCAATAAAAAACTAAAATAACTAGTTATAGTAAACATGAAAAGATTCAACTAGATATATTTTTTGAGTACATATAGTGATAAAGTAGTTACCTAAGTTCCAAATATGACAGGAATCAAAACCGATATCCTCCCGAAGTTCAATTTCCGGGTAATTTTGTACTATTATTGGCGCATTCTATTAATTTATTTATTATATTTATAATTAATAATATTAGTCTAAATTTACGAATATTATTGGATATAACTCTAAATATTATATTGTAAAAACTAATCCTATTGGATATAGCTATTTTCGAAAGTATCTTACGGTTTAGAAGAATTCGGTTCTTGTACAGTTTGTTTATAAATTGACTATAACTCATATTATAAATAAATTTTTCACGAATTACTGCATTTATTCGAGTGATCCACAAACGACGAAAATCCCTCTTTTTCCTGCCTCTATCTTGATGAGAGGAAACCAAAGCTCTCATTTTCTGTTGATTAATCGTTCGAGTATGTCTTGAATGAGCCCCTCGAAAGCCTAATACACTAGAACGATTTTTTCTTCGGCGTCTCCGAGCTATATATCCTCGTGTCACTCTGGTCATTAAATCCAATTCAACCTTAATGGATAACTAATAGATTTATCTTCTTTGAGTCATCCCTTTCTTTCCATCTACGTTCAATGAATAACAAAACGGGTTATTCCCATATATCAAATATAAATTCCAATGGCCTTTGCTACTCTAACCTTCCCAACCATGATTTTTGATTTTTTTCTTCCCGTTATTTCATCTGGAAGTCCAAAATTTGAATTCAGAAAATCAAAAAAAAAACAGTGGGTTCCGTCGTTTCTATGGTTACCTTTTAAACGGTGAGGTTCTCTCTATGCACCGGAGCTTCTTCTTTCATTGAATTTCATTTAAGAAAAAGGTATTGTGAACTTGTATAGTTCATATTCTTTGGCTCTACTTATCAATTCGAAAGTAATAGCCCTTTTCACACTAAGAGTTATCTATACAGTGACGGCATTGAATTATGAAAGTTGGCTAGGTAGCTGACCCTTTTAGTCCGTTCTCTCAGACAAAAAAGAAGCATCAACTTTTTGCTTCTTCATTTTCTCCGCTTAATGGATAACCTTTTGCTACCAATGGGGAATTGCTTCTCATCTCAATTTGAAATCAAAGATGATTGGGTTTGCACCAATAGAAACCATAAATCTCATATACTCTAGATATAGGTATAATATAAAACTTGAAGATACTATTCCCTTCCCTTGCGATACTATCCTATTTCTCAGTACTGGTCATTGATACTCAAGAAAGAATTCCAAGTTATGATCTGAACGAGTCACACATACACCCTAGTACATATTCCTCGACGCTGAGGACATCCTTTAAGAGCGGGAGATTTCTTCCTATTTCTTTTTGGCTGTCTGAAGTTTCTAATAAGTTGTTCAATAGTTGGCATATTGGATTCCTAGTTTGGATAAAAAAAGGGTTTGGTTTAGATCCATCTGAACCTGATAGAATTGATTTTGATCCATTATTGTGATGGAATACGGAAAGAATGCAATTCTATTCTTTCCATATTCCATCACAATGAAATCCAAGATTCAGTTTAAAATCCATAAAAAAAAAAATCACTCAGAGGTCTCATTTTTTCTTTTTATTATATAATCAATAATACCATAAGCTTAGGCTTCTGTTTCATACATATACTTATCTCTTCCCATATCCTGCTGTATAATACTTATAGGTTTTCATGTATTTTGTGCATAAATCTCTATAACTGTATTGCGACATTAAAGCACTTCTTCCGCTTCCACACTCAAATTATTTCTGAAGATGCAGACAAAGGGCTAATCCCAGGTTGTTGAATCATAACCCTAGCATGTTTAGTTGCCAGCCTTCTTTGCAGCTAATCCCATAACTATTGTCCAAACATTAGATCTCAACGATTTGATAGTATCATAAATGGCTATTCCAGATAGTGCTTTTCCACCCGGAGATTTTATAACCAACAAAATATCATTATCATCTTCACCGAGTAATACATTTATGTGAGTCACGGTGGTACTCTTAATGAATAATCCAGATAACAAAAAAAGGTTTTCTATAAAGCCCCTCATAAATCTAAATCCAAACGGTTTTATCGGTTTCCGGAGGATTCATAGGTATCTTTGAAATTCCTATAGTCATAAATCAATTGCATCTCTAAATGTAAAATATTGTACTTGAAATATGGAATTTGAAAATCCAAGATCTCTTGTCTTCATTTCTTTTTATTGTATTTAATACATAGAGTGGAAAGTAAAACAGAATAAAACGGGAATAAAGGAATTGATCATTTGAATGTATCCATTCATTGATTCCCCGATTTTACCATTGCGTATTGGCACTTATAGGGTATAGAATAAATCTGCTTCTCTTTGTTCTTACGAACAGAGTTGTTCCGTTATTTTCAATGAAATGAAATCAATATTTACTCTTTCTGATACAGAATCTACTGAAAAAAGAGTTTAGCTACACAGTATAGATCCCTCTTATTGAATGTAAAGTAATGCGAGAAAATAAAGCGACATAGTCTCTATTTTTCTTTGATAAAGGGGTATTTCCATGGGTTTACCTTGGTATCGTGTTCATACTGTCGTATTGAATGATCCCGGTCGATTGCTTTCTGTTCATATAATGCACACAGCTCTAGTTGCTGGTTGGGCCGGTTCGATGGCTTTATACGAATTAGCAGTTTTTGATCCCTCTGACCCTATTCTGGATCCAATGTGGAGACAAGGCATGTTTGTTATACCTTTCATGACTCGTTTAGGAATAACCAATTCATGGGGCGGTTGGAGTATTTCAGGAGGAAATTTAACGAATCCGGGTATTTGGAGTTATGAAGGTGTTGCAGCGGCACATATAGTGTTTTCTGGTTTGTGCTTCTTGGCAGCTATCTGGCATTGGGTATATTGGGACCTAGAAGTATTCTGTGATGAACGTACAGGAAAACCTTCCTTGGATTTACCCAAGATCTTTGGAATTCATTTATTCCTCTCAGGGGTGGCTTGCTTTGGCTTTGGTGCATTTCATGTAACAGGTTTGTACGGTCCGGGAATATGGGTGTCCGATCCTTATGGACTAACTGGAAAAGTACAAGCTGTAAACCCAGTTTGGGGTGCAGAAGGTTTTGATCCTTTTGCTCCAGGAGGAATAGCCTCTCATCATATTGCAGCAGGTACATTGGGCATATTAGCAGGCTTATTCCATCTGAGTGTCCGCCCGCCTCAACGTCTATACAAAGGATTACGTATGGGTAATATTGAAACTGTCCTTTCCAGTAGTATCGCTGCTGTTTTTTTTGCAGCTTTTGTTGTTGCAGGAACTATGTGGTATGGTTCAGCAACTACCCCAATCGAATTATTTGGTCCTACTCGTTATCAATGGGACCAGGGATACTTTCAGCAAGAAATATATCGAAGAGTTAGCGCCGGGCTAGCCGAAAATCTGAGTTTATCGGAATCTTGGTCTAAAATTCCTGAAAAATTAGCTTTTTATGATTACATTGGTAATAATCCGGCAAAAGGGGGATTATTCAGAGCAGGTTCAATGGACAACGGGGATGGAATAGCTGTTGGATGGTTAGGACACCCTGTCTTTAGAGATAAAGAAGGTCGCGAGCTTTTTGTACGTCGTATGCCTACTTTTTTTGAAACATTTCCGGTAGTTTTGGTAGATGAAGACGGAATTGTGAGAGCTGATGTTCCTTTTAGAAGGGCAGAATCTAAATATAGTGTTGAACAAGTAGGTGTCAGTGTTGAGTTCTATGGTGGTGAACTTAATGGAGTAAGTTATTCAGATCCGACTACCGTGAAAAAATATGCTAGACGTGCCCAATTAGGTGAGATTTTTGAATTAGATCGGGCTACTTTAAAATCCGACGGTGTTTTTCGTAGTAGTCCAAGGGGTTGGTTCACTTTTGGGCATGCTACGTTTGCTTTGCTATTCTTTTTCGGACATATTTGGCATGGTGCTAGAACCTTGTTCAGAGATGTTTTTGCTGGTATTGATCCGGATTTGGATGCTCAAGTAGAATTTGGAACATTCCAAAAATTGGGAGATTCCACTACAAAAAGACAAATAGTCTGATACAACATTATTGTGGTATCTTTTGCTTCTCTTTTTTTTTTTTTTCATGAGGTATAAAAAATCATTACCATCTTTTTTTTGACTCTTTTTCTTTATTTTATATTTATTTTATATGGTAAAAGATATCGATTCAATAGGTGTGGAAGCTATATATAATTGTAAACCACGATCAAATCTATGGAAGCATTGGTTTATACATTCCTTTTAGTCTCGACTTTAGGGATAATTTTTTTCGCTATCTTTTTTCGAGAACCACCTAAAGTTTTGACTAAAATAAAAAAATGAAATTATTTTTTGAAATAATTCAATTTGAAGTAATGAGTCTCCCAATAGGGTAGGCTCATTACTTCAATTAGTCCCCATGTTCTTCGAATGGATCTCTTAGTTGTTGAGAGGGTTGCCCAAAAGCGGTATATAAGGCGTACCCAGTAAAGCTTACAAGTAAACCTGATATAAAGATGGTAACTAGGGTTGCTGTTTCCATTCAAAAAAAAAATTAAAATATCAGAAAGAATGAATCTTACTAACTATCTATAAGATCGTTTATTTACAACTACAACAGAATAGTATACAAAGTCAACAGATCTTAACCAATCATCATTAAATAGAATAGGATTTATGGCTACACAAATCGTTGAAGATAGTTCTAGATCTGGACCAAGACGAACTGCTGTAGGGGATTTATTGAAACCTTTGAATTCAGAATATGGCAAAGTAGCCCCGGGTTGGGGTACTACATCACTTATGGGAGTTGCAATGGCACTATTTGCCATATTCTTATCTATTATTTTGGAAATTTATAATTCTTCCATTTTATTGGATGGAATCTCCAGTAATTAGTTTTGTAAGACTTATGAAGTTTTAGTCTTTCCATTAAAGAAAAAATGGCTTAAACTTGATATTTGCATTTCTAACAATTTTGGTAGTTTGACCGTGGAATTTATTTGTTCCGGTATTTATGGAAAATGAGTGTGTGACTTGTTATAATGGATGTTATGAGAATATTATAGAATAGGTCTGTTATCTCTAAAAAGATGATTCTACCTCGTCAGACATTAATTCTAATATCTGGAGCACGAAATAAATAGAATAGATCAAAAAAAGAAATATTGGAATTATGATTCATACCTACTATTAAGACTTCGTAACTGAACTCAAAAAAAATGGAAATCAATAGAATATATATATATATATATATATGTATTTCTTAAATTCAAGGAATTCTATTCCTTTTCCTTTAGATTTGTTTTGATCGAAAGACAACTTATATATTTTGTTGAGTCGAGTCATTATATCCATTTTTGAAAAAAGTGATGAATTAGAGGGTTGTTATCTCAGAGAACCTTTGACTTTAGCTTGAGAATAAATCATCGTGGTTCTAGTATGAATCTGAGATTTCAAGTGATTCATCATAGGGTCTCAACAAGAAAATTCCTATCAATTAGTAAAAAAGAAGAAATTTCAATTATGAACAGAAAAAAATAAATTAAAAATGAAAATATAAAATAGGGAAGAGAAGATTCAAGAAGCCTCTAATGATCAAAAGAAAGAGGGATGAGCCAACTTGATATTTTTTTTTGCATTATCATCACAAAGATGAAATTCCGGATTTTTATGAATATGTTAAACTCAATCAAGTGGTTAATGAAGTTTTCACACATATCCGTTGAAAGAAATGTTTGTGTGTTTCGGCTTGAGCCGTATGAAATGAAATTTTCATATACGGTTCTGAGAGGGGGAATATCCCCTGGGTTACCTATCTCAATAAAGTATATGATTGGTTTGAGGAACGTCTTGAGATTCAGGCGATTGCAGATGATATAACTAGTAAATACGTCCCTCCTCATGTCAACATATTTTATTGTTTAGGGGGGATCACACTTACTTGTTTTCTAGTACAAGTAGCTACAGGTTTTGCTATGACTTTTTACTACCGCCCTACTGTTACAGAAGCTTTTTCCTCTGTTCAATATATAATGACTGAGGTCAACTTCGGCTGGTTAATCCGATCGGTTCATCGGTGGTCAGCAAGTATGATGGTTCTAATGATGATCCTACACGTATTTCGTGTGTATCTCACTGGTGGATTTAAAAAACCCCGCGAATTAACTTGGGTTACAGGTGTGGTTTTGGCTGTATTAACAACATCTTTTGGTGTAACTGGTTATTCTTTACCTTGGGACCAAATTGGTTATTGGGCAGTCAAAATTGTGACTGGCGTACCTGAAGCTATTCCTATAATAGGATCACCTTTAGTCGAGTTATTACGTGGAAGTGCAAGTGTGGGTCAATCTACTTTGACTCGTTTTTATAGTTTACATACTTTTGTATTGCCTCTTCTTACTGCTGTATTTATGTTAATGCACTTTCTAATGATACGTAAGCAAGGTATTTCGGGTCCTTTATAAAGAAAACATATTATAAATATTTGTAATATAGAATATATCATATCGGGGAGGACAATAATATTTTATTGCTAGAAAATATGGATTTTTGCAAAAATTACATATATTATTTGGATACTTCTCTTCAACCCCGAAGTCTTGTATTCTCTATTTGATACGACTCGTTGAAGTGGATTTTACGAACAGAAAATAGATTATGGGAGTGTATGACTTGAACTATTGATTTGGCCATGCAGATATATGATTTGATCTGCCACATTGTAATTAAAGACCAAATGTGTCTCCGGCCAACACATAAACCCTCTATGTAGTAGAAGATAGGCCGGTTCGCTTAAGGAGAATAATTTCTATGATCATACCCGAATAATATCATCCATGAACAGGCTCCGTAAGATCTGGAGAATAGAATAAAATGATATGTCATGATTGAATCTTCTATCTATTCTACTTACTGAATTGAATCTATTCTACCTACTTATTTTTTTTTTAGTATAGTGTGGAAATGCATTCATTTCCTTTGCATTGATTTCTATCTATGATACTATCGGAGTGAAAGAAGGGATCTAAGGAAGAACATAGGTGAAACTTTATTAGTAACAAGTTAAATACTTTGTATGGAAAAAAGAAAGATATTGGATCGATAAACACCAATCCAAAGACATAAGACAATCCAAAAAGCACTTGATCATGATCAATTTTGTAAGCCTACTTGGATAGTGAGCATTTACTTATCAAAACAAAATAGAATTCATTGCAATCTCTAGTTGTACTGGAAAATACAATACCATCGGATCAATCTTTTCTTATCATAGAGTCACGATTATATATATTAATATATATAATAGACATTATATATAATAGACATTTAATATTGGTTTTTTTCTTATTCCGTTGATTCTTGCTCGAGCCGGATGATGAAAAATTATCATGTCCGGTTCCTTCGGGGGATGGATCCATACACAAGAATTCACCTATCCTAATAACAAAGAAACCCGACTTGAATGATCCTGTGTTAAGAGCTAAATTGGCTAAAGGGATGGGACATAATTATTATGGAGAACCCGCGTGGCCCAATGATCTTTTATATATTTTTCCAGTAGTTATTCTGGGTACTATTGCATGTAATATAGGTTTAGCCATTCTAGAACCTTCAATGATTGGTGAACCGGCGGACCCATTTGCAACTCCTTTGGAAATATTACCTGAATGGTACTTCTTCCCCGTATTTCAAATACTTCGTACAGTACCCAATAAGTTATTGGGTGTTCTTTTAATGGTTTCAGTACCAGCGGGATTATTGACAGTACCCTTCTTAGAGAATGTCAATAAATTCCAAAATCCATTTCGTCGCCCAGTAGCTACAACGGTTTTTTTGATTGGCACCACAGTAGCTCTTTGGTTAGGTATTGGAGCCACATTACCTATTGATAAGTCCTTAACTTTAGGTCTTTTTTAAATTCATTCCATTGTAAAATATTATGATGTAGATATCTAGGGAATAGTTACTTGAAAGCAAATTTTCCTCAGATACATAAATTATATTTCGTGGAATGGATCATAAGATACGTAAATTATATTATGATCCATTCCACGAAAATAAGTTGGTGCTAAAGAAAAGTGAGAAATTATCTTCTTTTTCTAAATTGGAATAGAAATACAATTCGATCTAAACAAACATTAGAAAAATAACTACTTCATACTATAGAAATCAAATAATTTTCTAAGTTTTTGAATACTATTTGAATTTAAATTCAATCTTCAATCATGTAAAATTGCTATATTATATAATAATACCTTTTAAATTGCTATTAATACCTTGTAAAAATAAGAAAATAACATTAATAACAATTTATTCCAAAATAGATTAGTTAAGCTTTCAAAATCCAAATTTTTGAATTAATATATAATTGTCATAAATATTGGAAAAATCTAAATTGAACTTTCAGTTTTTTGAGTCGAATACAAAAATTGCACGCCTAATCTATAGTAGATTCATTCTTTTAGGGTGAAAACTAAAATCTGGGGATGCGGATTACGCGTGCCAAATTCTACAACAACCAGTTGCTTTATCAATTCGGTATAATATTTGGTGTATATGAATGTATAAATCAAATATGTAGGAATTTGGAATAAATTCTTTTTAAGG